CCGGTCTGTCTGTCCCCAATAATTAATTCTCGCTGACCGCGTCCTATAGGAATCATCGAATCAATAGCAATAAGTCCGGTTTGCATAGGCTCATATACGGAACGTCTCGAAATAATACCTGGGGCGGGCGATTCAATTAACCGAGATTCCGAAGCTGAAATCTCGCCCCTACCATCAATAGGTTTAGCAAGAGCATTTATAACACGACCCAAATAAGCCTCGCTCACTGGTATCTGAGCAATTCTTCCTGTTGCTTTTACAGAACTTCCCTCTTGTATCATCAAACCGTCACCCATTAACACAACACCAACATTATTGGATTCCAAATTAAGAGCAATGCCTATTGTACCCTCTTCAAATTCTACTAATTCACCTGCCATTACTTCATCAAGACCATGAATACGAGCAATGCCATCACCTACTTGAAGTACGGTGCCAGTATTCACAATCTTGACTTCTCTATTATATTGCTCAATACGTTCACGGATAATATTACTAATTTCGTCGGCTCTAAGGGTTGCCATGAGTCTTGCTTAATTCTTTTTCAGAAGCAAAGGAAAAATCAATAAATAATACCTACAGTAGAAGGACTAATCAGTTATTTCTTTCATCGCCCCAAACATACGAATATTAGCACCGATAGTGCGTAAATGTAACTCGTTGTTCAAACAACTATTCAGAGTTCCTAGAGCTCCTTGTAAGGCTTGTTGAAAAACGCGTTGTCTGACTTGATTAATCGCTCTTTGTTGTTCAAACTGAATGGTTTCATTTTTGTAATTTTCTAATCGTTCCAAATTCTGATAAGTTGAATTAATCAAATTCAATTTTTCTCGTTCTATCTCGGAATATCCATTCACTCGAAACTCATCCGCTTCTATTTTAACTTTTCGTAAGCGGGCCTTGGCCTTTTCCAACCTTTCAATGGACCCTTTGCGTAGCTCTTCTGAATTTCGAATAGTACTCAAGATTCTCTGTTTTCGATTATCTAATAAATCACTTAATGAAAGTAGATTATCTTCCCATTACAATTAATTTTAACAATTCCATGACCTCTTCCCGAACCAAACAGGAATCTTTCGATTCATTTGGCTCTCACGCTCACTTACTTATGGGGCATTCCCGTATCACTTTTTTATTTATATTTTTTTTTTATATATATAATATAATGAGCTTATCCTCTCTTTTCTGTTCGGATTCAAAAATATTGAAACGGATCGTTGATCCAAGACCAGAATATTCGGAGGACTCTTCCGACCAGACAAAAAATCTGTAATTATCGGCAAAGTTGTTTCTTTTTTTTTATTCAAATCCAAAAAATTCCGCTTACTTTATACATAGGTCGTCGATTCCGCATTGGATAAAAAAAGGAGGGGATTCCCGTTTTTCAGTAACAATAAAAGGTTCACAAATCATTTTATCGATATGAGTGTTCTATATCGGATAAAATGCAAGGATTCGTTTTGAAACTCTCGCCATACTAACATAGTGGTAGAAAGAACACCAATGTTGCGCCCAGACTTCAAACAATTTAGCTTTAACCATGTTTAGGGCCCCATATTATTGGTTAATAGAGAATCAAAGTGTATTTACCAACGAATCACGAAATGCTACGGTTCGTACATATGATTTCTGAATTGATTCAGAAGTAATTCGCGGGATCGTGCACCTTTCTTTCCTAGTTATAAAGAAAAAAGTGCAGCTGGTTAGATCCAGCTTATTCTTGAAATAAACAACTCGCACACACTCCCTTTCCAAAAAAAATCAATACACCAAGGACTACACTTAGATTTATTGGATTTGTTGCTAAAATATCGGTATTAAATCCGAAACTCCCGGCGGACGGCCAGTGACCCAAGGAAACGAAAGAATCGGTTACATTTTTCATATGATCTCCTCTTATAGATAGGACTGACTAAATTGAACAGAGTTCTTTTTGTATTACTTCACCCTTTGTTGATTTTATTTTTTTCCATATTTCTCAATCTATTTAATTTCAATTGAACTCCCCCCCAAAAAAAAATACTTAATTATAATTAGGTCCCAGGCCAGGTATCATATCAATTACGATATATCTCGTTCGTTGCAAGGCGTACTAAAAAAGGGGGTTCCATTGGACCGAGAACGGGAAGGAAAAAAGCGAGTGGATCCGCTAATTCCTGATCCTCAAATTAGTCCTTCCCACGGGGTATTGTATTATCTCAACGAATAAGTTAAAGTTATTGTAGGATTGAAATCTTGATATAATTTGAAAAATCAAGCGGCAAATCTAAGATAATAAAATAAGAAAGATCAAAATAAGACTTTCCCATTTATTTCGAGGATTAAACAAAAGGATTTGCAAATAAAAGCGCTAATGCCACGACCAGTCCATAAATTGTTAAAGCTTCCATAAAAGCCAGACTAAGCAATAAAGTACCTCGTATTTTACCCTCTGCTTCTGGTTGTCTCGCGATACCTTCTACGGCTTGGCCCGCAGCAGTCCCTTGTCCAACTCCAGGTC